GGAACAACAATCAGGAGAACATCAAGAAGATGTCCCAGTAGATCATCAAATTCGCGCAAGAAAAGCGAAACGTGTAGTCATTTTTACTGGTAACAAGCAAGAAACTGATCCTAATACTAATAAGGATCTTAATACACCCGATCAAACAGACGAAGTAGCTTTGATGCGTTATTCACAACAATCAGATTTTCGGCGAGATATAATCAAAGGTTCTATGAGGGCTCAAAGGCGTAAAATAGTAATTTGGAAATTGTTTCAAGCAAACGCGCATACCCCTCTTTTTTTGAACAGAATGCAAAAATCCCCTCTTTTTTCTTTTGATATCTCCGGGTTAATTAAACAAATTTTTAAAAATGGGGTAGGAAAAAGGAAAGTATTCAAAAATGTAGAGTATACAGAAGAGAAAACAAAAAGAAAAGAAAAAAACGAGGAGAACAAAAGAAAGGAGAAAGCACGAATAGAGATAGCAGAGGCCTGGGATACCATACCATTTACGCAAGTAATAAGAGGTTGCATGTTAGTAACTCAATCCATTTTTAGAAAATATATTTTATTCCCTTTATTGATAATCGCGAAAAATATTGGACGTATATTCCTATTGCAACTTCCTGAATGGTCTGAGGATTTACAGGACTGGAATAGAGAGATGTATGTTAAATGTACTTATAATGGTGTTCCATTATCAGAAACAGAATTTCCGAGAAATTGGTTGACAGACGGTATTCAGATAAAAATATTATTTCCTTTCTGTCTAAAACCTTGGCACAAATCGCAACTACGATACTCTCAGAAAGATTTAATGAAAAAGAAAAAAGAAAAAGATGATTTTTGTTTTTTAACAGTTTGGGGAATAGAAGCTGAATTTCCTTTTGGTTCACCCCGAAAGCGACCTTCCTTTTTTAAACCAATTTTCAAGGAATTCGAAAAACAAATTGGAAAATTTAAAAAGAAGTATTTTCTAGTTCTAATAGTTTTCAAAGGAAAAACAAAATTACTTCGAAAAGCTTCAAAAGAAACAAAAAAATGGATTATCAAAAGTGTTAGTTTTATAAAAAAAAAAATAAAAAAACTTTCAAAAGTAAATCCAATTCTATTATTTCAATTAAGAGAAGTATATGAATGGAGTGAAAATAAAGGAGAAAAAGATTCCATAATCAGCAATCAAATAATTCACGAATCCGTTAGTCAAATTGCATCTACCAACTGGTCAAATTATTCATTGACAGAAAAAAAGATGAAGAATCTGACTGATAGAACAAGTAAAATTCGAAATCAAATAGAAAGAATTAGAAAAGATAAGAAAAAAGTCACTACAAGAATAAATAATATTAGTCCTACCAAAACAAGTTATAATGCTAAAAGATTAGCAAAATGGAAAATATTAAAAAGAAGAAATGCTCGATTAATCTCTAAATTATCGGCCTTTTTTAACTTCTTGATTGAAAGAATATACACATATATGTTTTTATCTATCATTAATATTCCCAGAATGAATATAGAACTTTTTCTTAAATCAACAAAAAAAATTATTGAGAAATTCATTTACAATAATGAAAGAAAGCAAGAAAATATTAATAAAAAAAATAAAAATCCAATTCTGTTTCTATCAACTATAAAAAGGCCACTTGATAGTATTAGTAAAAAAGATTCACACTATTTTTATGACTTATCCTACATGTCACAAGCATATGTATTTTACAAATTATCAAAAATCCGAGTTAGTAACTCGTCTCAATTAAGATCTATTCTTCAATATCAAGGAATCCGTTTTTTTCTTAAGCCTGAAATAAAGGATTCTTTTGAAATAGAAGAGATGTTTCATTCGAAATTAGGAGTTTCGAGTTCTAAAATGAATCAATGGAAAGGATGGTTGAAAAGCTATAATCAATACGATTTATCTCAGATGAGATGGTCTAGATTAATATCAGAAAAGTGGCGAAATATAGTTTGCCACTGTCGTATGACGAAAAAGGAAAATTTAAGCAAATGGCATTCATATGAAAAAAACGAATTAATTGATTCCAAAAAACAACAAAAAATTGAAGTCTATTCATTAGCGAATAAATCAAATAAAAAAGATAATTTTCAAAAATACTATAGATATGACCTTTTATCATATAAATTTTTGAATTATGATTATGAAAATAAAACAGAATGCTTTTTTTTTAGATCTCCGTTTCAAGGAAATAATAACCAAGAGATTTCTTATAACACACATAAAGACACCCTTTTTGATATGCTGAGGAGTATTTCTATCAATAATTTTCTAGGAAAGGTGGATATTCTACCTATGGAAAAAACTGTGGATAGAAAATATTTTGATTGGAAAATTATAAATTTTTCTCTTATACAAAGGGTAGATATTGAAACCTGGATCGCGATCGATACTAATAGAAATCAAGATACTCAGATTGGTACTAATAATTCTCAAATAATTAATAAAAGAGATCTTTTTTATCTTATTATTCCAGAAATAAATCCACCAAACTCCCACAAAGTATTTTTTGATTGGATGGGAATGAATGAAAAAATGTTAAAGCATCCCATATCGAATCTTGAACTTTGGTTCTTCCCAGAATTTGTGTTACTTTATAATGCATATAAAACGAAACCTTGGTTTATACCAAGTAAATTACTTCTTTTAAATTTGAATAGAAATAAAAAAAGTAGTGAAAATAAAAAGATCAATGAAAAGGAAAAAATAAGTTTTTTGATACCATCGACTAAAAATCATCGAAATCAAGAACAAAAAGAATCCACAGGCCGAGGATACCTTCGCTCTATTCTTTCACAAGAAAAATACATTGAAGAAAATTATGAAAGATCAGACATGAAAAAAGGGAAAAAGCAAAAACAATACAAAAGTAACACAGAAGCAGAACTAGATTTCTTCCTGAAACGTTATTTCCTTTTTCAATTGAGATGGGACGAGACTTTGAATCAAAAAATGATCAATAATATCAAGGTATATTGTCTCCTCCTTAGACTGATAGATCCAAGAAAAATTATTATATCCTCAATTCAAAAGAGAGAAATGAGTTTGGATATAATGTTGATTCAGAAGAGTTTAACTCTTACAGAATTGATGAAAAAGGGAGTATTGATTATAGACCCCATTCATTTGCCTGGAAACGACGATGGACAATTGATTATGTATCAAATCATAGGTATTTCCTTATTTCATAAAAAAAAGCACCAAACTAATCAAAAATACCAAGAACAAATATATGTTTCTAAGAATAATTTTTATGAAGCTAGTTCACCACATCAAAGAATAACTGAAACTAGGCACAAAGCTCATTTATATTTTCCTGTTCCTGAAAATATTTTATCGTTTAGATGTCGTAGAAAATTGAGAATTCTAATTTGTTTCAATTCAAAGAGTAGGAATGGTGTAGATAGAAATTCAGTATTTTGGAACGAGAAGAACCTAAAAAACAGCAACCCAGTTTTGGCTGATAATAAACATCTGGATAGAGAGAAAAATAAATTAATGAAATTAAAGCTTTTTCTTTGGCCTAATTATCGATTAGAAGATTTAGCTTGTATGAATCGTTCTTGGTTTGATACCAACAATGGCAGTCATTTTTGTATATTAAGGATACAGATGTATCCACGAATTAAAAATTCGTGAATAATACACTTTTTCACTATATGCTTACTATATACTTATATGCTTACTATATGCTTATAGGGTATATGAAAGCAACCAAATACACACATCACATGTCTTACATTTCATTCGAATAGCCAATATGAAATTTGTCTCAATTAGATCGCAAAAGAAATCAACAGAACCTGCTTCATTTTCGGTCTAAATTCTTCGATGCGAAAATGTACCAATCCTTTTCTATCCTCTATCTAAATCCAATTTTTAATTGGATTTATTGATTTGACTTCAGAAAATTAGGAGTTCATAAATTCTATTATTGTATATACCACATTAAAATGAATGGCATTATTATTACTGATCAGTAAAATCCATATCTATCTGTAAAAAAAAGGGGTCAAAGGCATTTTTTTATGGTCAAAAATTCATTCATTTCGATTATTTCTCAAAAAGAAAACGAAGAAAACAGAGGGTCTGTTGAATTTCAAGTATTCAGTTTCACCACTAAAATAAGGAGACTTACTTCACATTTGGAATTGCACAAAAAGGACTCTTCATCTCAGAGAGGTTTGCGAAAAATTTTGGGAAAACGTCAACGACTGCTGGCTTATTTGTCAAAAAATAATAAAGGGCGTTATAAAGAATTAATTGGTGAATTGGGTATTCGAGAAATAAAAACTCGTTAATTTAAAGTGTGATACCATTTAAACTTATTCATTTCCATTTTGATGAACTTCTTTTTACTTTACAAAAACGCATGGAAGAATGACTCGGGAAAAAAAAAAAACTTATGATTGCATCAACTACAAGAAAAGACCTCATGATAGTCAATATGGGCCCTCACCACCCATCAATGCATGGTGTTCTTCGACTGATAGTTACTCTCGACGGTGAAGATGTTATTGACTGTGAACCTATATTGGGTTATTTACATAGAGGGATGGAGAAAATTGCGGAAAATCGAACAATTATACAATATTTGCCTTATGTAACGCGTTGGGATTATTTAGCTACTATGTTCACAGAAGCAATAACTGTAAATGGACCGGAACAGCTAGGCAATATTCAAGTACCTCAAAGGGCTAGCTATATCAGAGCTATTATGTTGGAGTTGAGTCGTATCGCTTCCCATTTGTTATGGCTTGGCCCTTTTATGGCAGATATTGGGGCACAGACTCCTTTCTTCTATATTTTTCGAGAACGAGAATTGATATATGACCTATTCGAAGCTTCCACCGGTATGCGCATGATGCATAATTATTTTCGTATCGGAGGAGTAGCTGCTGATCTACCTCATGGCTGGATAGATAAATGTTTGGATTTTTGCGATTATTTTTTAACCGGGGTTGCTGAATATGAAAAGCTTATTACACGGAATCCCATTTTTTTA